CCTAGTATCGTCATAATATCAGCCAATTTCATTCTTTTAACTAACTGAGGAAGAATTTGCAAGTTGATAAAACCCGGTGGTCGAATTTTCCACCTCCAAGGAAAAACACTCTGATCTCCTATCAGAAAAATTCCCAATTCTCCTTTTGGTGCTTCGACTCTTACATAAAGTTCTTGCTTGGACAATTCAAAAGTTGGAGAAGGTTTTTTACTAATAAATCGATAGTTAAAATCATTCCACTCAGGATCTTTTATTCTATCAAAGCGTCGGATTTCTAAATTCTCATAGGGTCCCCCTGGAATGCCTTCCAGAGCCTGGTGGATAATTTTTATGGATTCTGTCATTTCACTGATTCGTACTAAATACCGAGCTAATGAATCCCCTTCTTTTTGCCATTGAATCTCCCAATCAAATTCGTCGTAACACTCATAACGATCAACTTTACGAAGATCCCATTGTATTCCGGAAGCTCGTAGCATTGGCCCTGATAAACCCCAATTTAGTGCTTCTTCTGCGCCAATAATGCCTACGCCTTCAACTCGTTCTAAAAAAATGGGATTCCGTGTAATAAGCTTTTGATATTCAGTAACTCCGGTTAAAAAATAATCGCAAAAATCCAAACATTTATCTATCCAGCCATGAGGTAAATCAGCAGCGACTCCTCCGATACGAAAATAATTATGCATCATGCGCATACCGGTAGCAGCTTCGAATAGGTCATATATAAATTCTCGTTCTCGAAAAATATAGAAGAAAGGGGTCTGTGCCCCAATATCTGCCATAAAAGGGCCAAGCCATAACAAATGGGAAGCGATACGACTCAACTCCAACATAATAGCTCTGATATAGCTAGCCCTTTTAGGTACTTGAATATTCCCTAGCTGTTCGGGTCCATTTATGGTTATTGCTTCTGTGAACATAGTAGCTAAATAATCCCAACGCGTTACATAAGGCAAATATTGTATAATTGTTCGATTTTCCGCAATTTTCTCCATCCCTCTATGTAAATAACCCAATATTGGTTCACAGTCAATAACATCTTCACCATCGAGAGTAACAATCAGTCGAAGAACACCATGCATTGATGGGTGGTGGGGGCCCATATTGACTATCATGAGGTCTTTTCTTGTAGTTGGTGCAATCATAAGTTTTTTCCCGAGTCATTCTTCCATGCATTGCTGAAAGTAAAAAGAAGTTCATCAAAATGTAAACGACTAAGCTCAAATGGTATCACGCTTCAAGAGTTTTTATCTCTCGAATATCCAACTTACCAATTAATTCTTTATAGCGTCCTCTATTTTTTTTTGACAAATAGGCCAGCAGTCGTTGACGTTTTCCCAAAATTTTTCGCAAACCTCTCTGAGATGAAAAGTCTTTTTTGTGCAATTCCAAATGTGAAGTAAGTCTCCTTATCTTAGTGGTGAAACTGAATACTTGAAATTCAACAGACCCTCTGTTTTCTTCGTTTTCTTTTTGAGAAATAACCGAAATGAATGAATTTTTGACCATAAAAAAAATTCTCCTTTCCCTTTTTACAGATATGGGTTTTACCGATCAGTAATAATAATGCCATTAATTTAAATGTGGTATATACAATAATCTAATCCGAATTTCTTTATGAACTGCTAATTTTCTGAATTCAAATCAATCAATCCACTTTCAAATTGGATTTAGATAGGAATAGAAAAGGATTGGTACATTTTCGCATCGAAGAATTTAGACCTAAAATGAAGAAGGTTCTGTTGATTCATTTCGAGATCTAATTGAGACATTATCCAATTTCGTATTGGATACTAGAATGAAATGTGAGACAAGACATGTGATCTGTGTGTTTGTGTGCTTTCAGATACCCTATATATAATATAGGGTATCTGAAATAGGGTATAGGATAGATAGAAAAAGTGTATTATCTACGAATACGAATTTCGAAAGGAATTTTCAATCGTGGATAAAGATGTATTCTTAACATACTGAAACGACTGCCATTATTGGTATCAAACCAATAACGATTCATACAAGCTAAATCTTCGAATCGATAATTAGGCCAAAGAAAGTGCTTTAATTTCATTAATTTTAATTGATTTTTCTCTCTATCAAGATGGTTATTGTCATGTGAAACTTGCCTGCTTTTTTTTACGTTCTTTCCGTTCCAAAATACTGGATTTCTATCTACATCATTTCTATTCTTTGAATTCAAAGAAATTAGAATTCTGAATTTTCTACGATGTCTAAACGATAAAATATTTTCAGGAACAAGTAAATCAAAATGATTTTTGTCTCTATTTCTACTTATTCTGTCATGTGCTGAAATAGCTTCATCAAAATTATTCTTAAAAAGATATCTTTGCTCTTGGTATTTTTGATTACTTTGCTGCTTCCTCTTATCAACCAACGAAGTACCTATGGTTTGATACATAAGAAATTGTCCATCTTTTTTTCCAGACAGAGGCAAGGGTTCTGATTCTAGACAAAATAGTCCGTCTTTCAGTTCCATGGCCGTGTATTCATCGTCATCTAGACCTATCGGCATGACATCAAAATGGAATTTTCTCCTTTCAAGCAAGGATACAAGCATTTCTGGTAGACTTTTCCGTCTAAGCAGGAAACAAAAGAGCTTGAGATTATCGATCATTTTGTCATTCAGAGTCTCGTCGAGTTCCACTTGATAAATGAAAAAACGTTTCAGGAATGAATCTAGTTCTGATTCCGCGGCGAAAAGCTCTTGTTTTTTGCCTTTTTCACTCTTAAGAATTAATTGGCTTGGTATAAGCCAAGGTTTCATTTTATATGCATTATAAAGTAACACAAATTCTGGGAAGAACCAAAGTTCCCGATTCCATTCAAAAAATCCTTTGTCGGAGTTTGGTGGATTGATTTCTGGAATCAGAAGATCTTTTTTATCTGGAATCAGAAGCAGAAGATCTTTTTTATCTGGAATCAGAAGATCTTTTTTAGGAATTATGAAAGAATTATTAGTACGAATTTGAGTCTTTTGATTCCTAATTTGAGTCTTTTGATTCCTATTGGTATCGATCGTGATCAAGGCCTTACTACCGACTTTTTGTCTAAGATCAAAATTGAGAATTTTCCGATCAAAATATTTTCTATCGGCCGTTTTATAAGAAATCTCTTGGTTCGTATTTCCTTGAAACGGAGATCTATAAAAACAGCATTCCCTTTTATTTTCAAAATTAAGAAATTGATATGATAAAAGATCATATCTATAGTTTTTTTGAAAATTCTCTTTTTGATTAGATAATGAATATACTTCAAATTGTTTTTGTTTTTTGAAATCAATTAATTGGTCTTTTGAATGACATTTGCTAAAATTTTCATTTTCAGCTATACCACGCTGATGAACTGTATTTCGCCATTTTTCTGGTATTAATCTAGACCATCTGATCTGAGATAAGTGGTATTGATAATGTCCTCTTATCCCTCTTAAGCAGGTTTTCCAGTGATTCATTTCATAACCCGAATAACCCATTCCTTGTGTTTCAAAAGGCGCCTTTATTTCAGGCTTAAGAAAAAAAGGGCTTCCTTGATCTTGAAGAACAGATTTAGACGAGTTACTAAGTTGGTGTGATAATTTGTAAAATACATATGCTTGTGACAAGCAGGATAAGTTAGAAAAAAGATATGAAATTGTTTGACTCTTACTAAGAGAATCAAGTGTCTTTTTGATAGTCGAAATAAACGGAATTCGATTTTTCTTTTTTTTATGAATTTTTTCTTGTTTTCCTTCATTATTAGAATTATGAATTCTTTCTTGTTTTCCTTCATTATTATAAATGGATTCTTTTTTTGTTGATTCAAGACAAAGTTCTGTATTCATTCTGGGAATATTCATGATAGATAAAAAGATATCTGTGTATATTCTTTGAATGAAAGATTTGAAAAACAGGGGTAATTTAGCGATTAATCCAGCAGTTCTTCTTTTTAATATTTCCCATTTTTCGAATCTTTTAGCATTAGAACTTGTTTTGTTAGGACTAAGATTATTTATTCTTGGAGTTCCTTTTTTTTTCTCTTTTTTGATTCTTTCTATTTGATTTCTTTCTATTTGATTTCGAATTGTACTTGTTCTATCAGTGGTATCCTTGATTTTCTTTTCTTTTTCTTTGATTTTTTCTTTGATTTTCTTTTCTTTTTCTTTCATTTGATTTTCTTTTTCTTTCATTTGATTTTCTGTCACTGAAGAGTTTTTCCGACTCGGAGATGGAATTTGATTAAATGATTCGTGAATTCTCTGATTGCTACTTTTTTGAACCCATTTTTGAACCCATTTTTGAACCCATTTTTGAACCCATTTTTTTGTTTCTTTTGAAACTTGTTGAAATAATTTGATTTTTTCTTTGAAAACTAAAGGAGCTCGCTTTGGTAATTTTATCATTTTTTTTACGAGTTCCTTGAAAATGGGTTTCCAAAAGAAAGAACGTGATTTTTGGGACAGACCAAAAGGACGGTCAGTAAGCAGTCCGAAAACTGTTAAAAAACCAAAAGTCTCTTTTTCGTTGTTGTTTTGCATTAGATCTTTCTCAGAGGATTCTAGGTTCGATTTGTGCCAAGGTTTCAAACAAAAAGGATATAACACCTTTATCTGCAAACCTTGGGCCCACCAAAAGCTCGGAAATTCGCTTTCGGATAATGGAACACCGTTATAGGTACATAGAACATGGATCTCTTTATTCCATTCCTGGAAATCCTCAGACCATTCAGGACGTTGCGATAGGAGCAGACGTCCAATATTTTTCGCAATTATCAATGAAGGGAATAGAATATATTTTCTAAAATAAGCCTGAGTTAATAACAGTCCACTTCTTATTATCTGCCCACATGTGATGGAATCCCAGGACTCTGCTGCCGTTATTCGCATTTCCTCGTTGTGTTCCTTCTCCTGGTTTTTTTCGTCTAGTTGCCGGTCGCGAGTCCGGAAAGTTTTCAATATTTCCCATTTCGGCAACCAATTTCGAATTCTCAAAATTAGCTTAATCACCCCA